TTGATTCCTTCAGACGTGTCAATGGGACAAATACGCCCATAGTGACTAGGATGGATATCTCGTATCCGAAAATTAGCAGTTCGCCCTGTTAATCCGCCAGGGCCCAAATAACTCAATTTTCTCCCATGAACGATTTGTGTCAATGGATTAGTTCGATCCAAAACTTGAGATAATGGGTGTAATCCGAAAAAGGATTCATAAGTAGTTGTTAACGGAGTTGAAGTTACCAAATTCTGAGGAGTAGGTATCAATTTATGCCTAATTGCTCCGGATATAGTTCCCTTAACTACATTTTCTAAACGGGCCAGAGCCAACCCGAGCTGGTCTTGTAAAAGATCCGCTACAGAGCGAATCCGTTTATTTTTCAAATGATTCATATCATCAAGTGTACCCATTCCAAATTTCATCCCAATCAAATGATCGGCAGCTGCTAATATATCTCGTGGTAACAAAAATATATTGTTCTGAGGTATATTAAGATTCAGTCTCCAATTAATATTTCGGCGACCAATCCTTCCCAATTCACACCTTTGGTGAAAGAATTTTTTTTGTAATTCCTTACATAAGGATTCAGAAAATATTGGATCCCCACCTACACAAGAAAATTGTTGATAAAACTCCAAAATAGCATTTTCTTTTGACCCAATTTTTTTTTTCTCCTTATCGGTCAAGAAAGATAAGAAAATTTCAGGGTAGCAAACATTCTCTAGAATTTCTCTTAGATTCGAACCCATAGCTGATGATAGAACTAGAATAGATATTTTCTGTTTCCTACTCACACGAGCCCATATTCTTGCTTTTTTATCAATCTCTAATTCTAACCTGCCTCCCCAATCTGATATTATGGTGCCGGTATAGACCGAAATCCCGTTATGATCCAATTCTGACTGGTAATAGATACCAGGACTTTGCAATATTTGATTGATCACAATTCTGTATATTCCGTTTACTATAGAAGTTCCAAGGGAATTCATTAAAGGAATGTTTCCAATAAAAATTCTTTGTTCTTGCATATTCCTACTGGTTTTCCAAATTAATCCCGCGGATACATATAATTCAGAAGAATATGTAAGTGATTCATAGACAGCATCCCGTTCTTTTATCAGAGGTTCTACCAATTGATATGTTTCCATAAATAATTGAAATTCAATTTCGTGATCTATATCTTCAATTTTTGGAAACTTAGAAAGTTCTTCTATTAAACCCTGATCAATAAACCGATAAAACCCTTCAAATTGTATCTGATTAAATCCGGGTATTGTAGATGTTCCCTCTTTTCCATCCCCGAGCATCTTTTTTGAATTTCCCATTTATCCGTTTATTGAAAAAAATACCATCCCATCTCTCATTCTTCACCGAATCATATCCATAGAATTCGATCTAGCAATAATGGAATTTCTATTCTGTTTACTGAATCACATGAAATTTTATTCAACTCCACGATATATGGAATGTATGAAATACGTATGAACGGAGACCAGATTCAATTGGCATTTTTTAGAAGAAAGAGATCCAAATGGAACAGGATTGAGAAATACCACTGGAACTTATGGAGTTTTGTAAAGACTAGAAAAAAAGTAATTTCATTTTCACCTATGATATTACATATTCCAATTCGATTGCATACCATTAAAAAAATGTATCCACGATTGGATCTGTTCGAGCAGATAAACATATAATAAATAGAAAACTTTTTTTTTTACCACTTTACTTTTCCATGTATTTGTATTTGTATTTCATTGTTCAAAAAAATATTTGCAGAAAAGAGATTGATTTTTACCTATTTTAAATAGAATAGTTAGAATATCATTGAATTGAAGTAGGTAAGAAAACTTGTGTTTTTTTATTTATTCATTTTTTTTATTATTAAAATAAAAAAGAATGCACAGATATATATGTCTCTTTTTCTTCTTTTATTGTGGTACAGTTCTATTTGGGACAGCACATGCTGTGCTCTATCAAAAATGAAATTTTCTCTTCAATGTATTCAATCAAAAATTGAAATATAAAAATTTATTGAGAATTACTCCTCAAAAGCATCCCTAGAGAGATAAAATACCCCATTATAGAGCTATAGCTCTATAACACAACGTAACGTATGTTCTGATTCTGGGGTTTACATATACTCATCATTACTGTTATAATTGAAATTGAAGAAGATTTCTTTTTAATTGAAAAAACTCAATATAGATTAGTTATAAATCCATTTCTAATGATTTTATTAATATTATTAGAAATAAAAAAAGAGAGATTTTAATTCAAAAATGGTCATGAATTTACAGTCAATAGTTAATGGTTCTGGTTTGTACTGGATTCTATATTTTGTGACTGAAAATCTATATATATATTTTTTTTCGGAGTTGAAAAAAAAAAGAGAAATTTGGAATCTAGTTTCTATCGTTTTGGCGGCATGGCCGAGTGGTAAGGCGGGGGACTGCAAATCCTTTTTCCCCAGTTCAAATCCGGGTGCCGCCTCAACAACAGACTTGAAATCCCCTATTATAACAAACGTAGGAAAAGACTCTTGATACTTTCGTTTCGTGATTCTAAGCCCCGGGCTCTCGAGGTTCTATTCTCTAACCTAAAGTTTTGCCTATCAGAGAAAACTTAAAGTAGTGGAGGGAAATCCGTAAATCTTGACTTGCCACTACTAATTTAGTTCCACTTACTGAGTCTTCAATTAGATTGGATAGGATAGGAATTAAATTAATAGTTTTGGAAAGGACCTAAGATACTTTGGATACAGACTCATGAAAGTCTCGTAATGCTCAGACATTCACTCAATATTAGATTAGATGAAGAATTGCCTTTCATTTTACTTCCAAAAATAAAAAACGATAAAAGAAAGAAAAAGTCTTATTCTTTCTACATGTGAGTGAGATTCCTTGGATACTTCAAAAAGTGTCCATTTGCTTGTGTTTACATCTTGTCGATTCTACTAGAAATTCTATAATTAAGAATAACTCATTATAAGATAAGTGGATTTTTTGGAGTAGTTCATCAATGGTGACCAAATACCTCTCCCTTTTTTTGACTCTGCACCAGTGATTTCACTATTATTAGTGAACAATAATGGAATAGTTTCTTCGTATTCATAGAAATAGGGGACAAAATTCACATGGATATAGTAAGTCTCGCATGGGCTGCTTTAATGGTAGTTTTTACATTTTCCCTCTCTCTCGTAGTGTGGGGAAGAAGTGGACTCTAGAAGTACTCCTAATTGCGGTAATAATAAAACTCTATCAACCTGTATCAATTGTTTTAGCTTTCTAGACCGTTCGGCAATTTTTTTAAGATTTTTTTTTAGAAATTAGATTTATGTTTTGTTTTATTGACTCATTTTTGATTTTTATATCAGGGTTTACACGGTTAACCATTCATGGGGTAACCCCCTTTAGAAATCTGAAGAAGTTTTCATCGAATGGGGATTATCTGTATTAAATGGATCAAACAAACAAATGAAATATTAAAAGTATGTACATACATTTAATATTCTATTTAATTTATATTGACATTTATAAAGAAAAAGAGAGATATAGGTGGATTCCTTTCTATTAAGATATTTCACTTGTATCTTTATACATTACAATAACCATAATGGCTAGTATGGTAGAAAGAGATCTCTTTCTACCATACTAGCGGGCCCCTAGGATACTACTACTGAGTCTAATGCATTCCTTTCATTTAAGACGAGAAATTGAAATCCTTTTTTTTCGTTGATAGTCAAATTGTATTCAAATTAATCATTTTGACTAACAGTTTTTACGTAAATTATAAGCAAAAAAGCAGTAGGAACGAGAATGAAGAGTGCAGTAGCAATAAATGCAAGAATATTAACTTCCATAATTTAATCGTTTATTATTTTTTTTTCTTTGGAATATATCGGGATTTAATCCCATAGAGATGAGAAATCTTTCGCTTGTAAACTCACTCAGATGAATTTAGATTTCGATGATATCGAATGAAATAAATATCATGAATAACAATATCGGAGCTATAAAATCGATTCATCGTTCAAGAATTTAATAGTATAACATAGGAAGATCTTTTATCCACACCGAATACATAATGAGAGTCCTGATCCAATCAAAAAATATTGATTTATAATTATTTTTCCCCGCTTTCTGTTCTACAACCTAGTACTTTACTTTCCTTGTACAATTATCTGATGAAGTACCATAAAAAACCTTTTCTACTTCGATTGTTTACAAAAATAGTTTCTAAAGAACCTTATTAAATAAACAATAGAAATCAAATAGAGAAAACAAGTACGAAGTTAAATTTGAAATTTGAAAAATTTTTGAAGGGTATATCATCTTTTTGGAAAACAAAGAAAGGGAATGTGACAAAGACGAGTCCCCAGTAAAAAAACTCAAATATTCCAAAAAATTAACTAGTTAAATTTTCTTACGAGTTTTTTCTTCGACATCGACTCTAATCTTTAAAAAGAGCATATTCATTAGGGAAGACTCATTTTATCTTTATTTTTTAAATATCCTCTTTCCTTGGTTGGATTCGAACTATTTTCAATTCCTTAACTTCATAGAAAGAAAAGTATATATAGGTACTCTTGGCAAATGTATTATACGCTATCCTATTCTATTTTCCTACACGAATTAAGTTGACAAAAAGCGGAAACCCCATACAGTATCTCTTTCTTGAAGTGTTGAATGCTCTCAATAATTAGAATTAATTTACATATGTCTCTCTACCATCACTTGGTGCTAGTTAAAATAATGGAAATACCCCTTTCTTTTGCTTGATGAAAAAAAAAAAAATAAAACAAAAAGATAAATGAAACCATTTTGATCCCCTTGCCCAAAAACAAAAGGGGGAGTTAATGTCTTTTTTTTATTGAATCCGTCGGGACTGACGGGGCTCGAACCCGCAGCTTCCGCCTTGACAGGGCGGTGCTCTGACCAATTGAACTACAATCCCATGGAAATCAAGTGGGTAGCTTACATATTCCTTCTTATGATTTCATTTTAATTTTCGATTAA